TGGTCGTGTATTAGCAGACGATATATATATGGGTATACGATGCATTGCCGCTCGAAATCAAGATATTGGGATTGGACTTGTCAATCGCTTCATCATTTTTCAAGCGCAACCAATATATATTCGAACTCCCTTTACTTGCAGGAGTACATCTTGGATCTGCCGATTATGTTATGGTAGGAGTTCCACTCATGGCGACCTGGTCGAATTGGGGGAAGCTGTGGGTATCATTGCGGGTCAATCAATTGGGGAACCAGGGACTCAACTAACATTAAGAACTTTTCATACCGGTGGAGTATTCACAGGTGGTACTGCAGAACATGTACGAGCTTCTTCTAATGGAAAAATGCAATTCAATGAGGATTTGGTTCATCCCACACGTACACGTCATGGGCATCCTGCTTTTCTATGTTATATAGACCTGTATGTAACGATTGAGAGTCAGGATATTCTACATAATGTGAATATTCCCCCAAAAAGTTTTCTTTTAGTTCAAAATGATCAATATGTAGAATCAGAACAAGTGATTGCGGAGATTCGTGCTGGAGCATCCACTTTAAATTTTAAAGAAAGAGTTCGAAAACATATTTATTCTGACTCAGAGGGAGAAATGCACTGGAGTACCGATGTGTACCATGCACCTGAATATACATACGGTAATGTTCATCTCTTACCAAAAACAAGTCATTTATGGATATTATCAGGAGGCCCATGCAGATCTAATATAGTGCCTTTTTCACTCCACAAGGATCAAGATCAAATGAATGTTCATTCTCTTTCTGTCGAACAGAGATATATTTCTGACCTATCAGTGACTAATGATCGAGTGAGACACAAATTGTTTAGTTCGTATCCTTCTGGTAAAAAGGGGGATAGGAGTTTTTATTATTCAAGACCTGATCGAATCATATCCACTGGTCATTGGAATTTCATATATTCTGCCATTCTCCACGAGAATTCTGATTTATTGGCAAAGAGGCGAAGAAATGGATTTATCATTCCATTCCAATATGATCAAGAACAAGAGAAGGAACTAATGCCCCGTTCTGGTATCTCGATTGAAATACCCATAACTGGTATTTTCCGTAAAAATAGCATTCTTGCTTATTTCGATGATCCCCGATACAGAAGAAGCAGTTCAGGAATTACTAAATATGGGACCATAGAGGTAGATTCAATTGTAAAAAAAGAAGATTTGATTGAATATCGAGGAGCAAAAGAGTTGAGTCCGAAATACCAAATGAAAGTGGATCGATTTTTTTTCATTCCCGAAGAAGTGCATATCTTACCTGGATCCTCGTCCATAATGGTACGGAACAATAGTATCATTGGAGTAAATACACAAATCGCTTTAAATACAAGAAGCCGAGTAGGTGGATTGGTCCGAGTGGAGAGAAAAAAAAAAAGGATTGAACTGAAAATATTTTCTGGAGACATCCATTTTCCTGGAGAGACAGATAAAATATCTCGGCATAGCGGCATCTTGATACCACCAGGAACGGGAAAAAAAAATTCTAAGGAATCAAAACAATTAAAAAATTGGATCTATGTCCAACGGATCACACCCACCAAGAAAAAGTATTTTGTTTCGGTTCGACCCGTAGTCACATATGAAATAGCTGATGGCATAAATTTAGCAACGCTTTTCCCCCAAGATCTGTTGCAGGAAAGGGATAATGTGCAACTCCGAGTTGTCAATTATATCCTTTATGGAAACGGTAACCCAATTCGAGGAATTTATCACACAACTATTCAATTAGTTCGGACTTGTTTAGTATTGAATTGGGACCAAGACCGAAATGTTTCTATAGAAGAAGTTCGTCCTTCCTTTGTTGAAGTAAGGACAAATGATCTGATTCAAGATTTCATAAGAATTGACTTAGTGAAGTCCCCTATTTCGTATACCGGAAAAAGGAATGATACGGCAGGTTCGGGACTGAATCCCGATAATAGATCAGATTACGCCAATATCAACCCTTTTTATTCCAAGGTGAAGATTCAATCACTTACCCAACATCAAGGGACTATTCGTACATTGCTGAATAAGCAATGCCAATCTTTTCTCATTTTGTCATCATCTAATTGTTCCCGAATTGGTCCATTCAATGGTTCCAAATCTCACAATGTGAGAAAAGAATCCATTAAAGAGGATCCCATGATTGCTATTAGGAAGTCATTGGGCCCCCTAGGGACTGTACCTAATATTGCGAATTTTTATTCATCTTACTACTTAATAACTTATAATAAGATCTTATTAAATAAATATTTGCTACTTGACAATTTCAAACAGACTTTCCAAGTCATTCAATATGATTTATTAGATGAAAATGGGAGAATTTATAATCCCGATCCATGTAGTAACATCATTTTGAATCCATTCGATTTGAATTGGTGCTTTCTCCATCACAATTATTGCGAGAAGACATCCACAACAATAATTAGCCTTGGACAGTTTATTTGTGAAAATGTATGTATATCCAAATACGGGCCACACATAAAATCGGGTCAAGTTCTAATTGTTCATCTTGACTCCTTAGTTATAAGATCGGCTAAGCCTCATTTGGCCACTCCAGGAGCAACCGTTCATGGCCATTATGGAGAAATTATTTATGAAGGAGATACATTAGTTACATTTATATATGAAAAATCGAGATCGGGCGATATAACGCAGGGTCTTCCAAAAGTGGAACAAGTGTTAGAAGTGCGTTCGATTGATTCAATATCGATGAACTTAGAAAGGAGAGTTGAAGGTTGGAACGAACATATAACAAGAATTTTTGAAATTCCTTGGGGATTTTTAATTGGCGCTGAGCTAACCATAGCACAAAGTCGTATCTCTTTGGTTAATAAGATCCAAAGGGTTTATCGATCCCAGGGGGTGCAGATCCATAATAGGCATATAGAGATTATTGTACGTCAAATAACATCAAAAGTGTTGGTTTCAGAAGATGGAATGTCGAATGTTTTTTCACCCGGAGAACTAATCGGATTGTTGCGAGCGGAACGGACAGGGCGCGCTTTGGAAGAAGCGATCCGTTACCGAGCCACCTTATTAGGAATAACGAGGGCATCTCTGAATACTCAAAGTTTCATATCCGAAGCGAGTTTTCAAGAAACTGCCCGAGTTTTAGCAAAAGCCGCTCTACGAGGTCGGATTGATTGGTTGAAAGGCCTGAAAGAGAATGTTGTTCTGGGGGGGATGATACCCGTTGGTACCGGATTTAAAGGATTAGTGCACCGTTCAAGGCAACACAACAACATTCCTTTGGAAATCAAAAAGAAGAATCTATTCGAGGAGGCAATAAGAGATATTTTGTTCCACCACAGAGAATTTTTGGGTTCTTGCACCCAAAATAATTTCCATCATACATCAGAACAATCATTTACAGGATTTCATGATTCCTAAGAACGGATTCATTCTTTTCTTTTAACTTTCACTATTTTTGGGGTCCGTTCATTTATTTGGTAATAAAGATAATAGCGAATAGAAAGTAATTAATGACTTGGACCGTGTATCAACGGGTAATCTCCGGTAGAAGGTTCCGTCGGAACAATTATTTATTTCAAGGTACCTCGTTTCTTAAAAAACAAAAAAGAGAAAGTGTGGGGAGAAATGACAAGAAGATATTGGAACATCAATTTAGAAGAGATGATGGAAGCAGGAGTTCATTTCGGTCATGGTACTAGGAAATGGAACCCTAGAATGGCACCTTACATCTCTGCAAAGCGTAAAGGTATTCATATTACAAATCTTACTAGAACTGCCCGTTTTTTATCAGAAGCCTGTGATTTAGTTTTTGATGCAGCAAGTAGGGGAAAGCACTTCTTAATAGTTGGTACCAAAAGTAAAGCTGCTGATTTAGTAGCATCAGCTGCAATAAGGGCTCGGTGTCATTATGTTAATAAAAAATGGCTCGGTGGTATGTCAACGAATTGGTCCACTACAGAAACGAGACTTCATAAGTTCAGGGACTTGAGAGCGGAACAAAGGGCGGGAAAACTCAACCGTCTCCCGAAAAAAGATGCAGCAATGTTGAAGAGACAATTAGCTCACTTGCAAACATATCTGGGTGGGATCAAATATATGACGGGGTTACCCGATATTGTGATCATCGTTGATCAGCAAGAAGAATATACGGCTCTTCGAGAATGTCTCACTTTGGGGATTCCAACGATTTGTTTAATCGATACAAACGGTGACCCGGATCTCGCAGATATTTCGATTCCAGCCAATGATGACGCTATAGCTTCAATCCGATTAATTCTTAACAAATTAGTATCCGCAATTTGTGAGGGTCATTCTAGCTATATAAGAAATCGTTGATTAATAATAAAATAAGATAAGTCAATAACTTTTGGAACTCCATAGATGGATTGAATAGGTTATTATATCCTGAATCTCAAAAAAGAGATAAAAATTGAAGCGAGGGGGATATTATGTGATTCCTTGGTTTGGTATCCGAAATATAAGATTAAATTAAAGTAAAAAGTAAAGCGGGTGAGTCGAGAAAGAGATGGTTGAATCAAAATAATTCCTTTTTGAGTTCTACTTATGTCAGAGGGTAATATGAATGTTCTACCATTTTCTATAAACACACTAAAAGGGTTATATGATATATCCGGTGTGGAAGTAGGCCAACATTTCTATTGGCAAATAGGGGGTTTCCAAGTCCATGCCCAAGTACTTATCACTTCTTGGGTCGTAATTGCTATCTTATTAGGTTCGGCCACTATAGCTGTTCGGAATCCACAAACCATTCCAACCGACGGTCAGAATTTCTTCGAATATGTCCTTGAATTCATTCGAGACCTGAGCAAAACTCAGATTGGGGAAGATTATGGTCCTTGGGTTCCCTTTATTGGAACTATGTTTCTATTTATTTTTGTTTCTAACTGGTCAGGTGCTCTTTTACCTTGGAAAATCATACAGTTACCTCATGGAGAGTTAGCTGCACCCACGAATGATATAAATACTACTGTTGCTTTAGCTTTACTCACGTCAGTGGCATATTTCTATGCGGGTCTTACCAAAAAAGGATTGGGCTATTTCGGTAAATACATTCAACCAACTCCAATCCTTTTACCAATTAACATCCTAGAAGATTTCACAAAACCTTTATCACTTAGTTTTCGACTTTTCGGGAATATATTGGCTGATGAATTAGTAGTTGTTGTTCTTGTTTCTTTAGTACCTTCAGTGGTTCCTATACCTGTCATGCTCCTTGGATTATTCACAAGCGGGATTCAAGCTCTTATTTTTGCAACTTTAGCTGCGGCTTATATAGGTGAATCCATGGAGGGTCATCATTGACTAGTTTCCGAAAATCGCTTTTTTTTTTTTTAAGTTTATCCCAACTCATGAGTAACTCAAGATAATCCACTGGGGGAACATGATATATACAAATGGGGTGGGTATATAAAGGGTAGGAACAAGAAAGGTGTACAATATTAGATTAGGGAATTGTAAAAAAAAAACGAAAGAGATCTAAAAGATCTTTTTCCATCTTTTTCCTAAGATTCCCCTTTTGGTCCATTTATGTCATACCTCTCTAATCAATATTCCATATTATATTATATTTTTGTTCAGTCAATTACGAGATTATGATTCCTAATTTGACTAAGAATTATTATGTTATCTGTTTCCGACGTGTGCCTAAAAGACTATGTTCTATAGAAAGAACTATTCCCATTCCATTTGATTTCATTGAATTTAATTCAACAATTGACCAAAATTTGCATTAATTGCAATTGGATCAATCAAATCTTTATCTTTATATTGATATGTAATGATTCGGACGGACGACCCCCTCTGTTTATATTCATACGGGATCCGGATAATGATAAAGAAAAGGAAGAGAAGAGTTTACAAACAAATCAAATACAAATAAGATTCCTAAAAAAGTCGATTAGGGGGTTGCGCTGGGTATATGTAATGGCGATAAGCCAATTCCTTTAGATGTTTTGAAGAGTTGTTCTAGACTCGAATCCGATTCAATATCAATATAAGGTAAGGGATGGTTTACGTTATGTAAGAAAGACACGTATATGGTATATGTGATATTAGATATTTATTAGTTGGATATGGACTATCCATATATAGACTATCCATATATCTATATAAATATAATTATTATATTTATTATATTATTTAATTTTGATTTCCTTTCCCATCCTACTGAATTTAGATCGATTCCAATGGAAGTCCTTCCGTTTCATCTGTGACTGCGGATTGAATGAATAAACAGATAAAGTTAAGCATATAGAAGAGAAGAGAACGAGCGAAGAATTGAAAGAGTGGTTCGGAACAAGGAAATGGAATAACTAGAACCATATGGATTTACAAAGACTAAGACTACATGGTAGAAACTATAAACGAGATCTCGAAGTAGTTCTGCCGATTCAGTAATATAATTACTTCATCTTAGTTACTTCGACCAGATGGGTCTTAATGATGGAATAATAAGTAATAATTCATTGGTTGATTGTATCATTAACCATTTCTTTATTTTGGTGTGAGGAGCTTACCATGAATCCACTGATTTCTGCCGCTTCTGTTATTGCTGCTGGATTGGCCGTAGGGCTTGCTTCTATTGGGCCTGGAGTTGGTCAAGGTACTGCTGCGGGCCAAGCCGTAGAAGGTATCGCGAGACAACCAGAAGCAGAGGGTAAAATACGAGGTACTTTATTGCTTAGTCTGGCTTTTATGGAAGCTTTAACAATTTACGGACTGGTCGTGGCATTAGCGCTTTTATTTGCGAATCCTTTTGTTTAAGCCTATAACTATAAATTAAATGTGAAAAAAATAAAAATAAAAATAAATAAATAAATAGATTCCTATTAAATTTATATTATATTATAATTATATTATATAATTATATAAATATTATATTATATAATTATATAAATATAAATATAATATATAATATAATATATAATATTATATAATATAATATATAATATAATATAATAAATATAATATAGAATAGAATAATAGAATAATAGAATAGAATAATAGAATAATAGAATAGAATAATAGAATAGAATAATAGAATAGAATAATAGAATATATATAATAATAAATATATAAAATAAATATATAAATATATATATATAAAAATATAAAAATATATATATATATAATATATATATATAATATAAAAAATATATAATATAAAAAATATAAAAATATATATATATATATATATATAATATAAATATATAAATATAATAAATATATAAATATAAATTATATAATTATATAAATATATAAATTATATAAATAAATTATATATATATAAATAAATTATATATTATATAAATAAATTATATAAATAAATTATATAAATATAAATATAAATAAATATATTAAATATATAAATATATAATATATATATAATATATTTATAATATATTAAATATATAATATATTCAATATTCAATATTAAATATATAATATATATATATAAATATATATATATAAAATATATATATATAATATATATA